GATAAAGAGAGAAACAAAAAATATCACTACGGTATAAACGAAGAGTTTCAGTGTAAGCATTACACAATCTCCAAATTATTTTTTGAAAAAAAAAGAGAATAAATCTTCCATTTTTCGAACACATATCGCATTTTAACACCAAGAAATGAGGTTGTTTCTAGAATTATAAATGAACTGTCATAAATGAATTTAAAAACTATTGTCATTATGGCATAATGGCATATATATATATATTTTTGTGCGAAACCCTAATGGGGTTAGGGTCTTTCACTGGAAAAGGGGTCAAAAACTCGAAAATGGGCGTAAGCCGAATTTCGAATAATATTATTATTCGAAAGGATCTTATCGAAAGCTTACAGCAGCTTGCCAAACAAAAGCTAAGAGGAAAAAAAGCACAGGTATGACTGGCATAATATCTACGATTGGATTCAAAAAAGCATACGCTTCGGGCAATTTGCCGAAGAAAAAACTACTCCAATAAAGGGCAGAATTAGAAATACAGATCAAACTAACGATATTAAGCATAACAAACGTTTTTTTTTGTTCTTGCCGATAATTGCATTTTCATTTTGAATTGAGTTTTTGATATAAGGCAAAAGGAAGAAAGTAAGGCAGACATTCTTCTTTTTCTTTGCATCCACTCAATCAAAAAGCCTCCGATTCTCAAAGGAGAATAGAAGAAATGATATTTTCATACAATATCTTAATTGAATTCTATGTAATGATCAATAAATTTTGTTGAATTTTTGATTTCTATATCTATATATCTAGATGTATTAAAATGCCAGTATCAATGTATTCTATAAATAGAAATATAGAGATTTTTGGCTGGGGTTGACAAAAAACCAATATCAATATTATTGTTTCTTAGTATCCATTCAAAAAGGAAATGGGGCGTGGCCAAGCGGTAAGGCAACGGGTTTTGGTCCCGCTATTCGGAGGTTCGAATCCTTCCGTCCCAGCATCGACTCCATTTTCTTAGAAAGGATTCGTTGAATCTCATTTTATTTCGATATTTCGTTTTTGACTCTAATAAAAAATTGGAAATAACGATTGAGGCAGGGTTTATTTATCTTATTCCTTTGATTTTATTCCCTTTATGATTTATGACAATGACAAGAAGCGATTTATTATTCAATTCCGTGTTAAACAAAAAACATACCATTGAATCCTCTAAAATGAGGAAATGTTTCATTGATACAGTATATATCCTTCTATTTCAATGACAAGGAATTTTGACAAGGAATTTTTTGTTTTTGTAAAAACCATTTGTGCTCCTTTAAATTCGAATTATTGAAACTGAAATGATGTCAATTCTAGATTGTTCGAATATTTAATAATTCCTCTTGATAGATAGGAAAATTCCCCCCTATGGTTTTTCTTTTTTTTTCAATTTTTATTTTCGTAATAAGATGAAAAGAATAAAAATTCAAATCTCAACTTACATCTTATCTCAACTTACATCTTATCTCAACTTACATCTTATCTATTTGTATTTGAAATTTAAGCAGTAATGAGTTAATGAAAATGAGTTAATTAAAAAAGAAGGACCTACCCTTTATAAGATCAAAGGCAATGCTTATTATCGAATTTTTGTTAAATTTAATGAAAATAGGAAACTTTTTCAATTTCAACTCGAATTTTAATTTTCAATTAAATGGAATGGTATATTATTTATTGGGTGTTAAGGGTATTGTCTTTCCATATCATATACGGAAGAAAAGATCTAGATTACGATGTCTATGAACAGCTGAACCAAATGACTATTCATGATTCCATGATTGAATCAATTTCATAACGGTTTCGACTTAGAGGAATATTATGGTAAAACTTCGTTTGAAACGATGTGGTAGAAAGCAACGTGCGACTTGAAGGACAGAATCCGTTGTGGATTTTTACATCCACCATTTTCGATTTATCTAGGGATGAGGGTGCTCTTAGCTCGACATTGTTTGTTCTGTTAAACTTGAATCCTTCGTTTTTGTTGGGTTCTAAATAGTCCACGGTGGAGCTCGAGTCGAAAGGATTAATTCATTTCTCGGGGGTAAGGGTCTAGGGTTAAATGCCAATCAATTGGAACAACTTCGTAAATATATCTTCCATTACCATTAAATATATCTTCCATATAACATATAATATATACATTTATAGAAATAGAAAGGATCCAATTTGAGCAAGTTCCCAATTCCAATTCAAAAGCAAAACTGGTTGGAATTGATCAACCTTTTCGCTTCATTCAAAGTGTATCGTGGGGGAATCACCTGGCCGTGGGATTCTTTGATAGAAAGAAATCAAAAAGGGGTATGTTGCTGCCATTTTGAAAGGATTAAGAAGCACCGAAGTAATGTCTAAACCCAATGATTAAAAATAAGGATAAAGGATCTAAAAACAAGGAAACACCCTTTAAACTGGATTAAACTGGATCGAAAATCTCAATAATTGGATACGATTAAAGAATCCAAAATCGAATTTTCAATTTTAAACGAGATAAACAAAAGGGACTAAAGACCACTCAAGAAATAAAGTTGACGAAAGATTTTTCCTTTGAGCTATTTGAGAGTTATACAACTTGAGTTATGAGTTTTGAGTACGAATGGTTTTTTCAAGAAGAAGAAAGACTGAAACATAGTCTAATTGGTTTTCTAGGTTCATTTGTCATTTATATCATTAGAATTCTATAACCTCGAATCAAACATTTTTCTCGAGCCGTACGAGGTAAAAACTTCCTATACGGTTCTAGGGGGGGTATTGCTCATCTATATCTATCCCAATGAGCCGTCTATCGAATCGTTGCAATTGATAGTCGATCCCGAAGAGAAGGAAAAGATCTTCAAAAAGTGGGCTTTTATGATCCAATGAAGAATCAAACTTATTTAAATGTTCCTGTTATTCTATATTTCCTTGAGAAAGGTGCTCAACCTACAGAAACTGTTCAGAATCTTTTTAAAAAAGCCGAAGTTTTTAATGAACTTCTGTCTAATCAAATGAGATTCAATTAAAGAAATACAAGGGGGGGTAGCGATTTGTATAGAATTTTGTAAAATTTTTCTATGCTTGTTTTTTTGACCCCCCTTCCGCTGTATTGTTTTCTCAACATTTATATTGACAAGAGTGTATCGAAGAAATATAATTTATCTTGATAGGTCAACCGGGTCTATTTATTTTCGTTCCCTAACTTTCTCAATTTTTCCAATTCTGTATATTTTTTTCTATAAGAATTATATAAGAATTTGTTCTATTTTAATCAAATTTTTATGTTTCAAATGCTTTCGAAAATCCGTTTTTTCGCGTTTTTAGTGCAATGGTTTGATTAGCTCGTAGAATCTCCTTTCTCTTTGTTTTAATTTAATTTAATGGATTTAGATTGTATTTATACCCCTTTTTGTTTTGCTGAAATTTATTTTTGATCTATATTTTCTTCGGGTTGCTAACTCAACGGTAGAGTATTCGGCTTTTAAGTGCGATTAGAATCTTTTACACATTTTGATGAAGTGAGAAATTTGTCCATACCATTGGTGTGGTTTAGAAGACCACGACTGATCCTGAAAGGGAATAAATGGAAAAAATAGCATGTCGTATCAATGGGGGGTTTTGAGGATATTTCATTTTGATCGGATCGTTACAAAACCCTGTTTGAATTCTTGGAATGGAAAAAAATAAAGTGAGGTCGAATGAATAAATGGATAGGGCCTTGTGGCTTCAATTACCAATTAATTAGCAGAAAGAAAAAGCAACCAGCTTCTGTTCTTAATTTGAATAATTCCCGATCTAATTAGACGTTAAAATGTATTAGTGCCTGATATGGGAAGGGCTTCCCCCCTACGAGTGGATTCTAGATTTTTTACTGAATCCTAACTATTGGCATTTTCTATATGTGGAATAGAGATGTGTGTGTAAAAGAAACAGTATATTGATAAAGAGCATTTTTTCCGAAATCAAAAGAGCGATTAGGTTTAAAAAATAAAAGATTTCGAATCATCTTGGTATCCTATACTATATATAGATAGTATAAACAAATTACATGAAAAGAATGGAAAAAGAGAGAGTGGAAAATCTGTTAATAAGTTTACTTGCCTCCGAGGTATCTATTCTTACTAGAATACCTTGTTTTAACTGTATCGCACTATGTATCATTTGATAACCCCAAAAACCTTCTCCCTTTGATTCAACTAGAAGGTCAAATGGAGGAAATACAAAGATATTTACAGCCAGAGAAATCTCAACAACACGACTTCCTCTATCCCCTTATCTTTCAGGAGTATATTTATGCATTTGCTCATGATCATGGTTTTGGTAGATCAATTTTGTCGGAAAATCCGGGTTACGTCAATAAATCCAGTTTACTGATTGTGAAACGGTTAATTACTCAAATGTATCAACAGAATCATTTTCTTAGTACTCCTAATGATTCAAACAAAAACCTTTTTTTGGCGCTCAACAAGAATTTGTATTCTCCAATTTTATCAGAGGGGTTTGCTTTGATTGTGGAAATTCCATTTTCTCTACGATTAATATCGTGTCTAGAAAGGAAAAATATAGTAAAATCTCACAATTTACGATCGATTCATTCAGTTTTTCCTTTTTTAGAAGAAAATTTTCCACATCTAAATCTTGTATTAGATATCCTAATACCCTACTCTGTCCACGTCGAAATCTTGGTTCAAACTCTTCGCTATTGGTTAAAAGATACTTCTTCTTTGCATTTAGTAAGGTTTTTTCTCAACGAGTATTGTAATTGGAATACTCTTATTAGGCTAAAAAAAGCCAGTTCCTCTTTTTCAAAAAGAGATGAAAGGTTATTTTTATTCTTATATAATTCTCATGTAGGGGAATATGAATCTGTTTTATTCTTTTTACGTAACCAATCTTCTTATTTACGATCAACATCTTTTGGAGTTTTTAATGAACGAATCTCTTTCTATGGAAAAATAGAATATTTTGTGAACGTCTTTAAGGATTTTCAGGGAAACCTGTGGTTGGTCAAGGAACCTTGCATGCAT